TTAATGGTAAGCAAGAAGATTGTTTACGAAGAAACAACAAGAAAAATTCATATTCTGATACATAAGAGTTATATAGGAATCGAAATAGTCTTTTATTTTCTTTTTTCAAAAGAAAAATCGATTTCATTGAAGTAATAAGACTATTCCAATTCGAATAGTAGTTGAGAAAGAATCGCAATAAATGCAAAGATGGAACATCTTTGATCCGGTATTGAAGGAGTTGAACCAAGATTTCAAAATGGATAGGATAGGGTATTTCTATATGTGATAGATAATGTAAATGCAAAAATTTGTCTTCTAAAAAGGGAAATATTGAATGAATAGATCGTAAATTCTGAAACTTTGGTGTTTCTTTTTCTTTCGGACAAGATAATTCTCGTAGCGAGAATGGGATTTCTACAACGATCGCAAACCCCTCAGATAGAATCTGAGAATAAAACTCAGAATAAAAAAAATTGTTGGAATCCAACAATCGATCTTGGTTAGGATGATTAACCGAGTTAATCCAAAAATTCTGCTGATACATTCGAATAATTAAACGTTTCACAAGTAGTGAACTAAATTTCTTGTTATTACAACTAACAATTTCCACAGGTTCGGAACCTTTTAATCCATAATCATGGGCAAATGCATAAATATACTCCTGAAAGAGAAGTGGGTAAACGAAGTATTGTTGACGAGATTTCTGTTTTTCTGAATACCCTTCCAATTTTTCCATTTGTATTTCTACTTGAATCAGAAAGAAGAAGCATTTCTCGGTTTCTCAAATGATGATACATAGTGCAATATGGTCAAAACAGGGTGTTGCATTTTTTAATACAAACCCTGGAAGGAAAAGGAATCTAATCCACAGATCTTTTCCTTTTCTATCCAATTAGTTTATGTTTGTTCTAATTACAAAAGAGAACAAATCTTTTATTTTTGCAGGCCAATCGCTCTTTTGACTTTGGAATCCAGTCTCTTTATCAATATACTGCTTCTTTTACACATTCAATCCATAACATCCCTTTTCAATCCATAATCAAGAATAATTAGGATTTCTAAAAAAAAAAAAGAAAAAATCAAGGGTCCGTTCATAGGAAAACCCAACCTTTCCCCGCATCAGGCACTAATCTATTTTTAACGTCTAATTAGATCGGGGAATCATTTCAATTAAGAAGTTAAGCTCGTTGCTTTTTATTTTACCAGAATTGGAGCCAGGCTCTATCCATTTATTCACTAGACCCAGAAAATCGGAATTTTTTATTCCATTCCAAAAATCCAAAATAAGAAATTGATTTTATTACGACATGCTATTTTTTCCATTCATTACCCTTGAGGATCAGTCGTGGTCTTCTAGACTCTACCAAGAGTCTGGACGAATTTGTTGCTTCATCCAAATGTGTAAAAGATCATAGTCGCACTTAAAAGCCGAGTACTCTACCATTGAGTTAGCAACCCAGATAAAATAGGATCTTAGATACGATCGAAACCCAAAAATCAATGGAATTACACCGCACGCTCCTGTCAAAACATTGAACTAGCAAAACATTAAAAGAAAGATTTTATCGCCCATTAAAAACACTCAAATGCCAAAATGAACAGGTCCGGCTAAATTTCACTAAGGTTAAAAAAGGAGCGGCCCCAATCACGATAGCAAAATTGTCATTTTTTTAGCAATTTAGATTTCTTTATATAAAGAAATCTTGTATGAGAGTACATGCAAGAGGGACAACCCTATCATTTGAGCGAAGTGTAGACAGAAAAACCTAATATGGAGTGAGGATAAAGAGACCTATCTATCTACAAATTCTATTTGTTCAATAGACCTTTGTCAATGGAAATACAATGGTAAGAAAACAAATTAGATAGAAAAAGTAAATAAAATAAGGGCTTATGTTGGATTGGCACGACATAAATCCAGTCAAAAATAGGACTAAGAAAGAGGCAAATTGTGTCTAAATAATTAAACAACGAGGGATACTAGTGATCCTCTCCTACTTTTTTATTCATTTAGTTCTTCAATTAACTCAAAGTTCCTTCTTTTTCTTTAAAGAATTCTGCCTTCCTTAAAATATCATAAACAGTTCTTGTAGGTTGAGCACCCTTTTCAAGGAAATAGAGAATAGCTGGAACATTTAAACAAGTTTGATTCTTTATCGGATCATAAAAACCTACTTTTCGAAGATCTCTTCCTTCTCTTGGAGATCGAGCATCAATTGCAACGATTCGATAGATAGCTTATTGGGATAGATGTAGCTAAACAATGCCCCCCTAGAAACGTATAGGAGGTTTTCCCCTCGTACGGCTCGAGAAAAAGATTCGAATTTCTGTCTATAATACAAGTAGATAGAAATTAGACTATGACTTGCATTAATTTCCTTACAGAAAAAACAAATTTCATTTATACTCATGACTCAAGTTGGTTAATTTTGACTGACAGACTTAAAAGGAAAAATCCTTCCAAATTTTTTGAGTCGTCTCTAAACTCTTTTCTTTGTCTCATCTCGAACGAATTGACTTTTATTCCTTATTCTGATCCAATTCTATTGTTGAGACAATTGAAAATCGCGTTTACTTGTTCCGGAATTCTTTATCTTTGATTTGTGAAATCCTTGGGTTTAGACATTACTTCGGGAATTCCTATTCTTTTTTCTTTCAAAAGAGTAGCAACATACCCTTTTTTTCTTATTTCCTTCGATAAAGCATTTCCCTCTTCTATAGAAATCGAATATGGGCGATTGATTCTGATAGACTTTTAATTGAAAGAGTTTTTCCAATCTTCCAAAATTGGACTTTCTTCTTATTTTAACCTTTCGATTTCTATATTAAGGATAGACTGACAAAGTTGGCCTAATTTATTAGTTTTCACTAACCCTAGATTCTTTCCCTTGATAAAAAATCAATTCTGTCCTCTCGAGCTCCATCGTGTACTATTTACTTACAAACAACCCAGCGCAAATTTGGTTCGGGACGAATAGAACAGACTATGTCGAGCCAAGAGCATTTTCATTACTATGGAAAATGATGGATAACAAAATCCACAATCGATCATGTCCTTCAAGTCGCACGTTGCTTTCTACCACATCGTTTTAAACGAAGTTTTACCATAACAAACATTCCTCTAATTTCATTGCAAAGTGGTATAGGGAATTGATCCAATATGGATGGGATCATGAATAGTCATTGGTTTAGTTTAGTTTTTTGTATACTAATTCAAACTTGCTATCTATGGAGAAATATGGATAAAAGAAATAAGTATTTATCGGGGAAGACTCCGCAAAGATCCAATTTATTTAAACCCATATTCTATCATATGAAGGAAACATAGTTCGAAAAAGACGAATAAACAAGTTTGCTTAAGACTTATTTTTTATTGAATTTCCATCCTCAACAGAGGACTCGAGATGGTCAATCCTGAAATGAGAAGCGAAGGATCGACTCTTCTCCAACAAATAAACTATCAACCTCAAAAAAAGTTTAATTAATTTAATTATTATATTTAGAATTAGATTAGCAATATATTTTTCCATAACAAAAACAAACAATTAACTATTAACTAAATAAACTATTCCAATGAAAAGATTGAAAGTTTTTTGGTAGTTATAGAATTCTCGTACTTCTTCGACTCGAATACCAAAAGAGGGAAAAAATGAAGTAAAAAAAAACACATTTCGTGTAAAGTCAAATTAAGGCCTTTGCTTTTACTTATAGCATTCTTTCTTTTACCTAAAAGAAGCAACTCCAAATCAAAAATCAGGAGAAGTATGATTTTTGGAATCCATTCTATCCAACGAACAGTTCTTACCTTATCCTTACCAGAATGGATCATTCTGGATATTTAAAGAATCGCAGATCGAGATGGTTTTCGCTTAACCAAAGAGGGGCCCTTTTTACTAATAATATAATACAACAAAAATCTATCTCTATCATAAAGGGATAGGTCTCATTTTTTATACAGTGTTTTACGTCAAGTTTAAAATTTTTGCAATTAATTCGAAAGCCGAGTAGACAGAATATATGAATTTCTCTCTAATCCTCACATTCCATTGATTTAGAAATGGATATTTGCAAATCAGATAATATCTAAAATACAAAAATGGAGTTCCTATCCATAGAATAGAAACCCTTTTTCTTTTTTCGCAAGCCGATCTTGGTCAAAAGTTTTAAGACCTGTGCTGAAACTAAAAACTTCCTATTCTTTAATCTGGCCATGAAATATAGAATTAGGATACCCCCTTTATTTTCTTTTTATTTACTTACTTTAGTTCTTTAGTTCGGGAAAAAGAAATAGGGGGTCCTTCTTTTCTTTCACATTAGATGTCAAATGTATCATGTAAGAATTCCCCCTTCATGGATATGGAGCATAAAGTTTATCTAAGAAGTTCGAATTTCAAAACACATATGAGTAATGAGTAGTAGTAGGGGCATATCCTGAATGTGACTGATAGACCCAATTTTTCATGAAAATAAAGATATTCAATTTGACTGGACTTGACACTTGATTATGTTTTCTGAGAAAGAAAAAGAATGCTTAGAAATGCATCTAATCTAAGAGTTCATAAGAGATAATTATTCTCTTTAATAAACTTTCTTTTGTCTCGTGTGGGGTACAATATGATTTCCTCTTTCGTTTCATCAGAAAAAATCTGGGACGGAAGGATTCGAACCTCCGAATAACGGGACCAAAACCCGCTGCCTTACCACTTGGCCACGCCCCATTTCTGGTTTTATGCGACACTAATAAACACTATTATGTTTATTTGTTATTCGTCAATCCCACTTCAATTACATAAAAAATGAGGGATACTCTCTTGCTAGGATTCTAGACATGCGGATAATATAGAATCCAAAAAATGCATTGATCATTACATGGAATTCTATTAAGATATTATATGAAAGTCGAATTTCTTCCATTCTCATTTGAGAGTGCGAATACAAGGAGGTATTTTGCGTTTGGGAAAGTCCGAAGAAAAAAGGATTTTGAACCCGCCTTTTCTTTTTTCCCTTAGAAAAATAACTCAATCAAAATCCAATTATCTACTCTACAAGAACGAAATGCTTGTTATGCCTAATATACTTAGTTTAACCTGTATCTGTTTTAATTCTGTTCTTTATCCGACTAGTTTTTTCTTCGCCAAATTGCCCGAAGCTTATGCCATTTTCAACCCCATCGTGGATTTTATGCCTGTCATACCTATACTCTTTTTTCTATTAGCCTTTGTTTGGCAAGCTGCTGTAAGTTTTCGATGAAATCTTTACTACTCTGTTCTGTCTGCCAAATTGAATGATGTATTCATTCCAAAAAAATTCTAAAAATGAATAAAAGCCGAGAAGTCTTATATTATGAACCTTCGATTCTAAAATTCGAATTCTTCTACATTGAATGTATAGCTGCAGCAATAAATTGGGATCCGCCTTTCTACCCCACCCCCTGCACCTACGTTGAGCAGGTACCTTTAGGTACCCACACAATACCTAACCTAATTTTTGATATTGATAAGAGTGCTTATTATAAATCAATTCTTGCAATTTTTTTCCAGAATTGATTTTTGCATTTTTAGGTGTAAAAATAAACAAAACCCATCCTAGTGGATCTGTGTGGTAAGGAAAAACGGGTAATCTATTCCTTAAAAAAAAATCTTGGAGATTATGTAATGCTTACTCTCAAACTTTTTGTTTATACAGTAGTGATATTCTTTGTTTCCCTCTTTATCTTTGGATTCTTATCTAATGACCCAGGACGTAATCCTGGGCGTGAGGAGTAAAAATCCAAATTTTTTTGGAATTTTTTCTTACAAATTGGATTTGTTTCGTACATTTATCTATGAGAAAATCCGGGGGTCAGAATTCCTTCCAATTCGAAAGTCCCAAATGATCCGAGGGGGCGGAAAGAGAGGGATTCGAACCCTCGGTACAAAAAAATTGTACAACGGATTAGCAATCCGCCGCTTTAGTCCACTCAGCCATCTCTCCCCGTTCCAAATCGAAAGGTTTCCGTGATATGACAGAGGCAAGAAATAACGATTGCAAAAAATCCTTCCTTTTTCTTTCAAAAGTCCATAAAAATTATATTGCCAATTCCATTTTAATTATATTCTTTTTTCTTAATGTTAATAAAAAAAAGAAGAAAATTCTTGTTTTTTCTTTCTAAAATTCGATATTGGCTGAGAAACAATCAGATAGATTTTCTCTTCAGCGGGCATTTTCATATAGGACTTGTTATAATAAAACAAGCAGGTTATATAAAAAATAAAAAACTCTTTTTTCGATTATTTATAAACAAAACAAAAAGGGTTCTTATCAAACCCACCATAAAATTGGAAAGAAAGATAAAGTAAGTAGACCTGACTCCTTGAATGATGCCTCTATCCACTATTCTGATATATAAATTCGATGTAGATGAAATTGTATAAGCGGATTTTTTGTATTTCCTTAGACTTAGACCGCGCAAGGCAAGAATTTTTCGCTATTTACGATTTCATATTCTTGTTACTAGATGTTCTATAGGAATAAGAAGAAATCGCAACTCCTTTCCGCTACACATAAAAATGGATTTCGAAAGTCAATTTTTTTTTCAATATCTTTCTTTTTTTTCAGAATCCAATTTTTGTTCTTCCACCCATGCAATAGAGAGCGAGTGGGAAAAGAGGGGTTACTTTTATTTTCATTTTTCCTTAAAAGATAGGCTTTGAAATAGGAGTCATGGAATAATGCTGAATTCAAATGTTTATTTCTATAGTATAAGAAAAACTAATCGAATCAAATTCATGGATTTACCACGACCTCGGTTGTGACCCCATAGATAAAAATGAAAAATTTCTATCTTCGAGACCTTTGAAAAAGGGCATTGAACGAGAAAGAAATCGTCCACAGATAATCAAACTATCGTATGCCTTGGAAGTGATATGAGGTGCTCGGAAATGGTTGAAGTAATTGAATAGGAGGATCACTATGACTATAGCCCTTGGTAGAGTTACTAAAGAAGAAAATGATCTATTTGATATTATGGACGACTGGTTACGAAGGGACCGTTTCGTTTTTGTAGGATGGTCCGGCCTATTGCTCTTTCCTTGTGCTTATTTCGCTTTAGGGGGTTGGTTTACAGGGACAACTTTTGTAACTTCTTGGTATACCCATGGATTGGCTAGTTCCTATTTGGAAGGTTGTAATTTCTTAACCGCGGCAGTTTCCACCCCTGCCAATAGTTTAGCACACTCTTTGTTGCTACTATGGGGCCCGGAAGCGCAAGGGGATTTTACTCGTTGGTGTCAATTAGGCGGTCTGTGGACTTTTGTCGCTCTCCATGGGGCTTTTGCACTAATAGGTTTCATGTTACGTCAATTTGAACTTGCTCGGTCTGTTCAATTGCGGCCTTATAATGCAATTTCATTCTCTGCTCCAATCGCTGTTTTCGTTTCCGTATTCCTTATTTATCCACTGGGGCAATCTGGTTGGTTCTTTGCGCCGAGTTTTGGCGTAGCAGCGATATTTCGATTCATCCTCTTTTTCCAAGGATTT